AAAAAGGGAGGGCTTCTACTATGCCTATTGGTGTTCCTAAAGTGCCTTATCTCCTTCCTGGAGAGGAAAAGGCGACTTGGGTAGACTTGTACACACGATTTTCTCGAGAAAGGGGACTTTTTTTAGGTGACAAGATTGAAGCCCCGCTTGCGAATCATCTTATTGGCCTTATGATATATTTCAATCTCGAAGATGAAAAAAATGATGAAAGTAAGGATATTTTTCTCTATATAAATTCCCCAGGTGGATCGACACTGCCAGGAATGGCCATTTATGACACAATGCTCTTGGTAATTCCGGACGTAAATACAGTATGCATAGGATTGGCTGCGTCCATGGCATCTCTCATCCTGGCCGGAGGAGAGTTTTCCAAGCGCCTGGCATTTCCTCATGCTAGGGTTATGATTCACCAACCGGAATGTGCTTTTATTCAGGGAAGAGTGCACGACCTTGCGCTAGAGGTGCTTGAAGTAACAAAACTGCGCAGCAACATCGCAAAGGCTTATGCAGACAGAACAGGCAATCCTTATTGGGCTGTATCTGAGGACCTGGAAAAGGATATTTTTATGTCAGCAACAGAAGCCAAAGATTATGGCATTATCGATAAGATAGGAGTAGGAGTCGACGAAGAGAAAAGTTTGTGGTCCTTGTTGATAGACGACTTCTTTGACTGGAAGGAGAACGAGAAGGAGGAATGTTTGAAGGAGTGTTATGAAAAGATGAATTTCGACGAGTTGTTCAAAGACGATTTCGATTTATGGGATTCCAAACCCAAATATAAAAACTCGCCGTGGTAAGAGAGAGGGCGGAAATGGCGCAAATCTATTTCAAAGCAAGATTCCCATTTTCTGTGATTTGCTATTGAATAGAAAGAGAATTCATAATGATCTATTCCATCATCGGGTTAAGATCGATCTAAACCAATCCATTTTTTTCTATACATATATAGATACATACGACATGCCAACCACTAGACAACTTATTAGAAAGGCAAGACAGCCAAAAGGAAATGTTAGAAAATCTCCCGCTCTTAAAGGATGTCCTCAGCGTCGAGGAACATGTACTAGGGTGTATGTGCGACTCGTTCAGATCAGCAGTTCGAATAAATGAAACAATTTTTTGCGGATCAATGATCAATACCAATGAATAGAATAGATAGAAAGGATCTATCATATATTTATATGTATATGGAATTTATGGTTTCAATAAGCACAAATCCAATCATCTAGATTGGAAATAAGAACAATTCCCCATTGGTAGCGAATGATTATCCATTAAGCGGAGGAAATCGTAATAAGAAGAAAAGGGGTGATGCTCCTTTTCTTGTTTCTTGAAAGAACGGACTAATAGGGTCAGCTACCTAGCTAACTTTCCTAATTAAATACCGTCACTGTATAGATAACTCTTATTGTGAAAAGAGCTATTACTGTATAATGGATAGGTAGAGCCAAAGGATGTGAACTATACAAGTTCACAATATCTTTTGATTAAATGAAAGAGGGAGCTCCGGTGTATAGAGAGGACCTGACCGTTTGAGAGGTAACCATAGAAACGATGGAACCCACTATCTTTTTGAGTATCGTTCAAATTTCTTATTTTTAGGTGGAATAACGATAAGAATAAAATACAAAATCGTGGTTGGGAAGGTTATAATAGCAAAAGCCATTGGAATTAATGTTCTATATATGGGAATAATCCGTTTTTGTTATTAATGAGAAGGGCCAAAGGATGACTGAAAAAAATCAATTAGTTATTCATCAAGGTTAATTTGATTCAATGACCAAAGCAGAACAAGGATGTATAGCTCGGAGACGTCGAAAAAGAATTCGTTCATTTGCATCAACCTATAAAGGGGCTCGTTCAAGAGGCATTCGAATGATGACTCAACAGAAAATGAGAGCTTTAGCTTCTTCTCATCGAGATAGAGGCAGGAAAAAGAGGGATTTTCGTCGGTTGTGGATCACTCGGATAAATGCAGTAACTCGTGAAAAGGCGGCATTGTATAGTTTTTATTATAATAAATTAATACACAACCTATATAAAAAACAATCGCTTCTTAATCGTAAAATGCTTGGGCAAATGGCTTTAGAAAATAAAAATGGTTTTTACGCGATTTCCGAAAAAATGGATCCTCAGGCGATTCCAATTATAAAGTAATCTACTTCAACCCATATGCCCTTAGGCACGGCCATACATAACATAGAAATCACACGTGGAAGGAATGGGACAATTAGCTAGAGCAGCGGGCGATGTAGCGAAACTGATTGCAAAAGAGGGTAGATCGACCACATTAAGATTACCGGAGGTTCATTTGATATCCCAAAACTGCTTAGTTACAGTCGGACAAGTGAGTTAATGGTGGGGTGCACCTAAAAAGTTTGAGTCTAAGTGTTGGCTAGGTAAGCGCCCTGTAGTCAGAGGAGTAGTTATGAACCCTGTGGACCGCGCCCCCATGGGGGCGGTGAAGGGAGAGCCCTGATTGGTAGAAAAAAACCCACAACCCCTAGGGTTATCCCGCGCTTGGAAGACGAAGTAGGAAAAGGAAAAAATATAGCGATAGTTTGATTCTTCGTCGCCGTAAGTAAATAGGAATATAGAAAATCGAATCTTTGGAATTGGAAATAATGGGATGGGCGAACGACGGGAATTGAACCCGCGATGGTGGATTCACAATCCACTGCCTTAATCCATTTGGCTACATCCACCCCTTAAGGATTTTATCTTTTTCGATTCACCATTCTTGTATTTATTTTGACTTCCATACTTAGATTGAGGTAGTGGGCATAGAATGCCAACCTTTCCAATGGAAAAAAATTTGTCGAAAAGGAAGATCCTTTTGTAGCTAATCATTTAGCCAGAAAGATTGAAAAACTTAACATGAGGAAGGAGAAAGAAACAATAGGAATTTGATCTCGGACATCTACCATTACACTCTCAATGATGGGCCATACAATTGCTATTCATAATGGGAAGGAGCATTTACCTATTTATATAACCGATTTATATTATATAGTGGGTCATAAATTGGGGGAATTCGTGCCTACTCTGATTTACACGAAATAGCAGAAAAAAGACGATAATTTTAGAATATATTTAATAATAAAAAAGGAGGATTATATGAATAATCCAATTTCATCCATAGTATTCACAATGGTATACATTACCAATATCATATATTTACCTTACAAATTTTCTTTACGAAGGAAGACGCGCGTTCCCGTTATACCATTTACTTTATATTTCTGAGGAATTTTGTACTATACGGAGTGAAATTGAGGGCCATATACGTAATCGTGTTCATAGAATTCGTATACGCCTTACTAGAAAAGGCGGGGCAAAAAAGAAACAAAAGAAGGATAGCGAGAAAAAGAAAAAACAAAGATGACGAGAAAAGGAGGATAATAATGATCAAAATTATCTCATTATTGCTATTCCAATTTGCAATCTCTTCTATAAAGATTTTCATAAGGATTTTACTACTAATTTTCCTTTTTTTGGTTCTGATTGGGAAAAAGATAAATACTTCCATTTTACTAAATGGAATTGGACTGGTGATGGTTTTCATTGTTTCGGTCTTGTTCCATTTCGATAGTCCGAAAAGAGACGGTTATAAAAGAGCGGATTTTCTCGATGATGGCAAAATCTTCGTGCTAATTATTTTGCTCGTCGTTTATCTTTGGTATTTCGTCCACCCAGATTTTTGGCAAAATGGACTCTCTTGGATGATCGCTTCTTAAAGAGATTTTATTCAGACTTTCCGGAAAATCCTTTTTTACTAAGACTTTCCGGAGTTTCTTCGATTTGATCTCTTTGTTGTAGAAAGTATCTATCCCTATGAAATAGGGATAGATATCTTATACGGATAACTGTTATCTAATTAGTATCTAGTTACATCGCAATAGTATCATAATATATACGATACTAAAATGAAATAAAAGAAAGAAAAGTGGGTGGTAGAAGTAGAAGGAGCTATACATAGGTTCCTTCTACCCTTTTTTTGATTCCAGCCGAATCCGTTCATTTAAGACTTGGCATTCTCTTTTAATCCCTTTCTTTCATTTCTTTAAATTGGGTTAGAATTAATCATTTTGGCTAACTGTTTTTACATAAATAATAAGTAAAAAAGCAGTAGGAACTAGAATGAACAGCGCAGTAGCAATAAATGCGAGAATATTAACTTCCATAATCTCATTGTTTCTTTTCTTTGCAATAACTCGGGATGTAATCCCATAGAGATAAGAAATTGGAATCCTGTAAAGTCAGGAAGATGGCTTGCATCTTGATGATACTGAATCAGAACCGAGAATTAACTAGTATAATATCGGAAGATTCCTTATCCATCCTTACCCATAGTAACGTTGAAATTGATTGGATCTGGAATCCTGTTTACTGCATTTTTCATGCTTTTCCGCCTTTTTCTTTCTATATTCTATAACCTACTGTCTTCCTTATCTTATATTACCTATACAATTTCTCCTTACTCTTTCTTATATTTATACATATAATTATGTACTATTATATATATAACCTATATTCTATGGATTACACACAAATCCAAACAAAGAGTAGAAGTGAGATGGGAAAAGAAGGGGTGAAAGAGAAAAAATCCTTGAACGAATCCGCAATTTGCATGAGATGCATTGTTTCTAATTAGTCATTGAAGATACACAATTCAAATCCGAGCTAGAAAAGTAACCCGAAAATTGCTTTGTGAAGGTAATTATATTAAATTCATTGTCTAGTAAGTTCATTGTCTAGAGTACAATAAACGAAATACAATTTGGGTATGTACGCCGGGAAAGGTCTTTACTTCATTTCATTGATCAAGAACGATCGAAGAAGAAGTCAGATGAAGGTGGTATTATCTATTGAAATATGGAATTGCAAATACTAAATATAGTAATACCGTGGATTGTAGTAATCCACATATGATATGTCTTCCTCTTATCAATCAGTAAAAGAAGAAATTCCTATACTGGGATTTGTTATCAAACAAATCCTAAAGGAAAAAAAGAAATAAAGATCCCAATAGTGATTAGATCTTACTCCCTGCTCCCTTTTCTTAGAAAAGGAAAGATGAATTTCCCAATTCGTTGGATACTAGTTCGGGACTGACGGGGCTCGAACCCGCACCTTCCGCCTTGACAGGGCGGTGCTCTGACCAATTGAACTACAATCCCTGCGGGGCCTATGACATATCCATTCTTAATGGGATTCTAACATAAGAAGACTCTATTCGTCCGTCGTATTGTAAGAAATACACGAATGATATACAGACATCATATCCCCATGTGATATTGGACTATAGTTATACCAAGAGTACCATAGTAGTAACTGGCGATTTTTTATTAATGAAAAATCCCTCTTTCCATAAGAGAAAAGAACGATTTTTCTTTTCATGATCATGAATATGAATCTAGATTCTTCGAAAAAAGGGATAGGAAAGATATGGATAGAGAACAAAAATGCACTCCTTCCTTTTATTTCTACGGATCCGGCATCTCTTTTTATGCTTTTTTTGGAAGACAAACAAATAAAAAATGGGTTATATTTCTATCATATTTCTCAAACGATGCATTATTGGGCCGAGCTGGATTTGAACCAGCGTAGACATATCGTCAACGAATTTACAGTCCGTCCCCATTAACCACTCGGGCATCGACCCAGGAAGAATTAATTCTAGGTTGATTGCTAATCTATGATTAACCTCCTTTTATAATACCCTACCCCTAGGGGAAGTCGAATCCCCGCTGCCTCCTTGAAAGAGAGATGTCCTGGACCACTAGACGATAGGGGCATATACACCCACCCTCATCCCGCTATAATGATAGTATAAGCATCTTTTTGGAATTGTCAATACAGTTCAATGGTATGACTCGATTCAAAGAGTCTTTCCTATTTTTACGTTATGATTTCATAGAACTTTTTTGAGTTCAAGTTTCAAGTAATGTTTTGATTTGATTGGTCTGGCAGAAAAAATAAGAAAATCTCATTTAATCCCTTTTCCACAATTTGAACTCATTGCTTCGTTTTGTGTTCAGATAAGAAGATATGCTATCACTATCCTACATTAAGTGAGAAAATGCAAAAAAGATAGCCATTTTCTCGTTTTACTAGGAATTCAGTTTAAATTATAAATTTCCTTATGCCATAATTCAAGATATTTTCTTGAATTTATGTCGATGTAGAGTTGAGATATCTTTCAATTAAACGAATGGTATTCGGATGGTTAGTATTAGTAAAAGTAAACAAACAAATAAGGTCGTCTTGAAACAATTCATTTAATTCCATCATTTATTTCATTATTTATGTTTTCTAAAAAATCGATTTTCTATTCAAAAAAATAGGAATCTTATTCATTTTGGGAGTAAAGAAGATTTCTTGTTCCTCAACAAGTTTCTATACATATATTAGGTATATATACCCATGCAGTAGACTCATAATGGAAGAAATGGAAGATCAAAATGACGAATTCTTTTTTTGAATAAAAGAGCCCTTTTAACTCAGTGGTAGAGTAACGCCATGGTAAGGCGTAAGTCATCGGTTCGAACCCGATAAAGGGCTTTTCCACGAAATTCCACCTCGATCCTTTGTTTTTCAGCAATTCTCTATTTTTTTTTTTGAAAAAAAAAAAAATAGAGAAGGAAATAACCACTATTAGATATTAGAATGAATTTGAATAATTCAAATTTATAGTTAGGAAATTGAGATTTATTCATTATTTTATTTATTATTATCATAATGGTTAATTGAACTTATTAACCTATTAGGAGTAGTTTATGCGTAATGACATAATAGTCCTCCGCATGTTTCATTATGCAAATTTGTTGTCCTAGAGCATAAGATAACTATTATATAATATTCTATATATCCAATTTTGATTATTAATGGCCAAACTGGAAAATGTTCTTTTTTGTTTTGTCCATTCTATATTGCTCTTATCAAACCCATCTTCCAATTCGAAATAAGGAAAAAGTAAGTGGATCTAACCCCTTTAACGATGACTATATCCGCTATTCTGATATATAAATTCGATATAGATAAAATTCATTGGGGAGGCGAATTTTTTCTTTCCTTAGACTTAGACCACGTAAGACAAGAATCTCTTCCTAGTTACGATTTCATATTCTTGTTACTGAATGCTCTATAGGAAGAAATTGCTATTCTTTTCCGCTACACAGAAGAGTTTAAAAAATCGATTTTTCAATATCTTTTTTTTATTTCTTTTATTTCAGAATCCAATATCGAATCTTGGTTCTTCCCTCAATGTGGGAAAAAAGGACTTTCATTTCCAGTCTACTATTATTTGATATTTCATTTATATTTGATATTTCATTTTCATTTAGCGGCAAGAAAAAAGGAGAGAATTCCCTTTTTTTTGAGTTTGACCCATTAAAGATATACTCTGAAACGTCATAGTATAATTCCAAATTCTAGTTCTTACTCTTAAGAACTTGGAAAATCAAACTTATGGATTTGCCTAGGTTGCTTTGTGTCCCA